ATGTGAAATATTAAAATAGTGTAAATAGACACACGTTGGGCATGTAAAATACTATTCGAGGTTTTCCTGTTTACGGGGGGTTTACAGGAGTGTTAGCGATCTCAGGAGAGTAGGGGGGTAGGGGGGTTTACGCGCAAAAACCCCCGGGGTATCTTAGGTATTCTTCGAGGAATTTTCATGAATTATGTCCTTGATATCCTAGTATGTAATTATTTAATAGAAAATCTTTTCACCATGAATACTACTTCTTGCATGCAAAGTAAATGTTCAACCTTGTCAACCATTACTGTATGCGCTCTGAAATGCCAATTGAAAGGAAACCCAAAAAAAAAACCAGTGACCCGCTGGAGAGAACGCCCGGCATGTGGGGTTATCTCGCCATATGGACTCCACCATTAACTTATGTAAGCGTCGATGAAAGTGGGAGGAATGATACCAATCAATGGCCCTGAAATAGGAACCAAATGCCAGGAATAATTCACTAGGTACGACCCCCACAATAGTTGTCCCTCACCCTCAATAAGAGTGCGCATTAAGGAATCAACTGATGGTCGGTTCTTACTACATTAAGACTTGGCAGGATGGCTAAATATTGAGTCCTGGTATATCTTAACTTATGAAGGGTTGTGATCGGTCTTAAGTTTCGCCATCCTTTATATTATGGTATGTTTAATTACCTACTATTGCTTTGTGCTCATCTTAAGCGAATGGTGCTATGTGAATGGTATAATTCGATTAATGTTGATAATACATAAATGTCCCCAAGCATTATTAATAATGTTTGATATAGATATATGGTAATATTACATATATGTAATACAAAGAGTAGTTTAATTTAGAATACTAGCTTTGGGAGTTAGTGGTCGGGGTTAAAATCCCCACTCTTTGAGCAGTAGGAGGGATTCTAACCCTCGACATCCGGTTTACAAGACCGGCGCTCTGAGTCTGAGCTACTAATGCAAAGTCATCCTAGGGCTTTGTTTTCCAGCCATCCTGCTAGAGGGGTAATGACAAGGAATAGTGAAAAATAGAGGACGGATGCGATTTGGCCAATAATGATAAAGGGGTGTTCGACAGGTATACCCCCAATTCAGGTTAGGATTACGACGTTGGCGACTAGGGCCCAAAATAGGAATTGGGTAAGAGGTCGGAATGTTAAGGTCCGTTGTTTGGATGTGTGGAGAATTGGGACCACCATAAGGATAAGGATTGAGGCTAATAAGGCTAGGACTCCACCTAGTTTATTTGGAATTGAGCGGAGAATGGCGTACGCAAATAGGAAGTATCATTCTGGTTTAATGTGTGGCGGGGTAACGAGGGGGTTGGCGGGGATGAAGTTGTCTGGGTCCCCTAAGAGGTTAGGGGTGAATAGTGCAAGTAGTGTGAGAGCAGTCAGTATAACTGCAAAACCTAGAAGGTCTTTGTATGAAAAATATGGGTGAAATGAGATTTTATCTGCGTTTGAATTTAACCCTAGGGGATTATTGGCCCCGGTGTCATGTAAAAAAAGGAGGTGAATGAGAGATATTGCTGCAATAACAAAGGGGAATAGGAAGTGGAATGCGAAAAAGCGGGTTAAAGTGGCGTTGTCTACTGAGAATCCACCTCAAATTCATTGGACGAGGGTATTGCCGACGTAAGGGACGGCGGAGAGAAGGTTGGTAATAACTGTAGCTCCTCAAAAAGATATTTGTCCTCAAGGTAGGACATAGCCTACGAAGGCAGTTATTATTACCAGTAGTAGAAGAACAACTCCAACGTTTCATGCTTCTTTGGAGAGGTAGGATCCGTAGTAAAGTCCTCGGCCAATATGGAGGTAGATGCAGATGAAGAAGAATGATGCGCCGTTGGCATGAAGGTTGCGGATTAGTCAGCCATAATTTACGTCTCGACAAATATGTGCGACTGATGAGAAGGCTGTGGCAATGTCTGATGTATAGTGTATTGCGAGGAATAGTCCCGTGAGGATTTGGGCAATTAAGCAAAGGCCAAGTAGAGAGCCAAAGTTTCATCATGCAGAAATGTTTGAGGGGGTGGGGAGGTCAACTAGTGCATTGTTAGCAATTTTTAGTAGGGGGTGGGTTTTGCGAAGGCTTGCCATTATGGTTCTTGTAGTTGAATAACAACGGTGGTTTTTCAAGCCATTAGTCCTGGTTAAAATCCTGGTGGGAATTATGACTTATATTATGTCCTTGTTTTTATTTGGTTTAGTTTTAGGTTTGGTGGCGGTAGCTGCGAATCCTTCTCCTTACTTTGCTGCTCTAGGGTTGGTGGTAGTGGCTGGGTTGGGTTGTGGTGTACTGGTTGGTCATGGGGGTTCTTTTTTATCTTTAGTTTTATTCTTAATTTATTTAGGGGGAATGCTGGTTGTATTTGCCTATTCGGCAGCTCTTGCTGCCGAGCCATACCCTGAGAGCTGGGGAAGCCGGCCTGTTGTGGTTTCTATACTAACCTATAGCACAGTAGTGGTCTTAGTCTCAGGTATATTCTGAGGTGGCTGATATGAGTCTTCTTGATTATCGGTAGAAGAATTAGGGGAGTTTTTTGCGTCACGGGGGGATATGGAGGGGGTTGCTTTAATATATTCGCTAGGGGGAGGGATATTGGTGATCAGTGCGTGAGTACTTCTTCTGACTTTATTTGTGGTATTGGAGTTAACACGGGGTTTGAGTCGTGGAGCTCTTCGAGCAGTCTAGATTACAAACACAAGTGTGGCGAGGGCGAGGGTAAGGATAAATATAGTGAGGTAGGTTTTGATTATACCCTGCTGGATATTGCTTGTGGTTGTAATAAGGGGAACATTAAGGGAGGATATGGCTTTTGGGCCCGCCTTTTCTAGTCAGGTTTGGTCAATTATTTGGCTTGCAACTGTTTGACCTAGGGTTAAGTTTAGTTTGGGTGTGAGGCGGTGGATAATCGCTGGAAAGAACCCTAGTATGTTGGAGAAGTGGTGTGTGGCCAGGTTAGGGGTTGATTTAAATTGTTTGCTTGTTAAGGATGCAAGTTCTAGGGCCATTAAAAGGCCAGTAACTGTTACAATTAGGGCAGCAAGTTTAAGCAGAGGGTGTATAGATATAATAGGTGTTTTCAAAGGTAGTATATTAGAGGTGATAAGAAGTCCTGCAATAATACTTCCTCAGGCTAAACGCTTGATGGGATTAATTACTGCTGGGTTGTTTTCATTAATTGGGGAGAGTGAATTAAATCGTGGATGGCCTATGGACACGAAAAAGACAACACGTAGGCTGTAAATGGCTGTGAAAGAGGTAGCTAAGAGGGTCAAGGTTAGGGCTCAGGCGTTAAGATGGGATGTGTTTAGTGCCTCAATAATTGCGTCCTTGGAGAAGAAGCCGGCCAGGAAGGGAGTGCCTGTAAGTGCTAGGCTGCCAATTGTAAGACAAGAGGATGTAAAGGGGGTGAGATGATGTATGCCCCCTATTTTTCGGATATCTTGTTCATCATTAAGGCTATGAATGATTGAGCCAGAGCAGAGAAAGAGTATTGCTTTAAAAAAAGCGTGGGTGCAGATATGAAGGAAGGCGAGCTGGGGTTGGTTTAGGCCAATGGTAACTATCATCAGGCCTAGTTGACTAGATGTGGAGAAGGCGACGATTTTTTTAATGTCGTTCTGGGTTAGGGCGCAGGTGGCAGTAAATAAGGTGGTTAAGGCTCCGAGGCACAAGCATACTGTTAAAGCTGTTCGGTTGTTTTCTATCAAAGGGCTTATTCGGATAAGGAGAAAAATACCGGCCACAACCATTGTGCTAGAGTGCAGTAGGGCAGAGACCGGTGTAGGGCCTTCCATGGCAGAGGGGAGCCATGGGTGGAGTCCAAACTGGGCAGACTTGCCAGTGGCGGCAATAATAAGGCCAATAAGGGGGTAGGTAAGGTCAGTGTTTTTTGTAATTGCAAATATTTGTTGTATTTCTCAGGAGTTTAAGTTTGTGGCTATTCAAGCTATTGCAAAGATAAGCCCGATGTCTCCGACTCGATTGTATAGGACGGCTTGTAGGGCGGCGGTGTTTGCATCTGCTCGTCCATACCACCAGCCGATGAGGAGAAAGGATATAATACCTACACCTTCTCATCCAATGAAGAGTTGAAATATATTATTAGCTGTTACTAGGATAATTATAGCGATAAGGAAGACAAGGAGGTATTTAAAGAATCGATTTATAAAGGGGTCTGTGTGTATGTACCATGATGCAAATTCAAGAATAGATCAAGTGACGTAAAGAGCCACAGGGGTAAAAATAATGGAGTAGTGGTCGAATTTTAAGCTGATGTTAACATCAAATGTTAGGGTGTTTATTCAGTTTCAGTTGGTGATGATTGTTTCTGCACCTTCGTTGAGGAAGAGGAAGAGGGGGAGTAGGCTGGTGAAAAAGGCTAGTTTTACTGCTGTTTTCACTTGAGATAGGGCCCAGTCATCTGCTTGGGGTTTAGCATTAAGGGTTATTAATACGGGGTATATTAGGAGGGTGAAGATAATGATCAAGCTCGAGGTTATCATGATTGAAGTGGGATGCATAGCTGCTACTTGGATTTGCACCAAGAGTTTTTGGTTCCTAAGACCAATGGATGAGCTGTTATCCTTTAGAAGCCTTGCGAGTGAGCCTTGGGGTTCAACCAAGGTGGCGGAGATTAGCAGTCTTCGTTGCTAGCGAGCCTCTCTCGGTGGATAAGGGGTTTTTAACCTCTGTTTTTAGAATCACAATCTAATGTTTTTGTTAAACTATATCTACAGGCAGCTCAACCTCAAATTAACTCAGGTTTGAGGATTAGTAGAATTAGAGGGAGGAGGTGAAGGGTCAGGAGTAAGTGTTCTCGGGAATGTGAGGGCTCTAAGGCAAGTATGTGTACTGGGAGTGGACCTCGTTGGGTTATTAAGAACATGTAGAGGGAGTAACCAGCGGTAATTAAGGTGCCGGCACCTGTTAGGGCAAGGGTTGGTCAGGATCAGTTAAATAGGGAAGTAATAATTATTAATTCCCCCATAAGATTCGGTAGGGGAGGGAGGGCTAGATTTGCAAGGCTTGCAACAAATCATCATGCTGTTATTAGGGGGAGGGCTATTTGAAGACCCCGTGCTAGAAGTATGGTTCGACTATGTGTTCGTTCATAGTTAGTATTAGCTAAGCAGAAAAGGGCTGAGGATGTCAGGCCATGTGCAATTATAAGAATTAGGGCTCCGGTAAATCCCCAGGTTGTTTGAATTAGAATACCCCCAACTACAAGGCCTATATGGCTAACAGATGAATAGGCGATGAGAGATTTAAGGTCTGTTTGGCGTAAGCAGATTGAGCCAGTTATAATCACCCCTCATAATGCGAAAATAATAAACGGATAGCTTAGCTCCTTGGTTAAAGGCTCTAGAACTGTAAGTATTCGTATTATGCCGTAACCACCTAGTTTTAGGAGAACTGCAGCAAGGATTATAGAACCTGCAACGGGGGCCTCTACGTGTGCTTTGGGGAGTCAGAGGTGTACTCCATAAAGGGGTATTTTCACTAGGAAAGCAAGAATGCAGCCTGCTCACCATAATTTATCTGCGTAGGTATACAAATGCATTGGGTCTGAATATTGCAGGGTCAACAGGGATAGGGTTCCTGTGGAGTTTTGTAGGAGGAGTAGGGCGACTAGTAGTGGTAATGAGCCTGCTAGTGTATAAAATAAGAAGTAGGTACCGGCGTTCAGGCGTTCTGTCTGGTTACCTCAGCGGGTAATGAGAATAAGGGTAGGAATTAAGGTGGCTTCAAATATAACGTAAAATATAATAACTTCTGTGGCCCCGAAAGCTAGAATTAGGAAAAATTGTAAGGACGTAAGCAGTGTAATGTATATGCGTTGTCGGTTAATTGGTTCAAGGGTTGTGTGGTTTTGGCTGGCGAGAATTATAAGAGGAAGCAGTCAGCAAGTAAGAGTTAAAAGGGGTGTGGAGAGGGGGTCTGTTGCTATGTAGGGACTTAAAGAGGATCATCCAGTATCAAACAAATTTTTTAATCAGGTTAAGCTGATTAGGGCGATAATAAGGCTGTGGAGAAGTGAGGTAGGTCATAATCATTTAGCGGGCGCTAATCAAGCTGTTGGAATTAGTATTAGGGTGGGGATGAGAATTTTTAGCATTGTAGAAGATTAAGACTTTGTAGGCGGTCGGTGCCGTGTGTTCGAGCAGTGGCTACTAGTAAAGCAAGGCCAGCACTTGCTTCACAGGCCGAAAATGCCAGCAAGAGTACAGGTGATGCTGAGAAGTTAGTGGAATTAAGTTGTAATGTTCATAAGGAGAGAGCAATAAATAAGGAGAGTATTATTCCTTCTAGGCATAGAAGGGCGGAGAGAAGATGGGTTCGGTGGAATGCTAAGCCTGTGAGACCTAGTATAAAGGCTGATGAGAAGGTAAAGTGAATAGGGGTCATTAGGTTAATTATGGACTTTAACCACAAGTTTTTGAGCCGAAATCAAATGTTTTTTTTAAACTAATTACCTATTCGGCTCATTCAAGCCCGCCTTGAAGCCATTCATAGACTAGGCCTAAAGTAAGGAGAACTAGTACGGTTGAGGCTCATAGGAAAGTGAGAAGGGGGGATGTTAATTGGTCTCCTCAGGGGAGGGGAAGTAGGAGGGCAATTTCTAGGTCGAAGAGAAGAAAGAGAATAGCGACTAAGAAGAATCGCAGGGAGAATGGCAGGCGGGCCGTTCCTAGGGGATCAAAGCCGCATTCATAGGGGGATAATTTTTCATGGTCAGGGGTTATTTGTGGCAGTCAGAATGATACGATAGCCAAAATAGTGGAGAGGGCGATTGCAATGATAATAATTGTTGTGACTAAGTTCATTATCTTTCCTTGGATTTTAACCAAGACCGGGTGATTGGAAGTCACTTATACTAACTTTAGTACTAGAAAGATTATGAGCCTCATCAGTAGATTGAGATGTATAGGAATAATCAAACGACGTCCACAAAATGTCAGTATCAGGCAGCTGCTTCGAATCCAAAGTGGTGTTCAGATGTAAAATGATATTGAATTTGACGTATAAAACAAACTGCTAGGAAAGTTGAGCCAATAATAACATGGAGGCCGTGGAAGCCAGTTGCTACGAAGAATGTGGAGCCATAAACTCCATCGGCAATTGTAAAAGGTGCTTCATAATATTCTATGGCTTGAAGTAAGGTAAAGTAAAAGCCAAGAAGAATCGTGAGTAGTAGGGATTGAATTGCTTGTTTCCGTTCTCCTTCTATAATACTGTGGTGAGCTCAGGTGACTGTAACTCCAGATGCAAGTAGAACGGCTGTGTTGAGTAGGGGAACCTCAAAGGGGTCTAAGGTTGTGATACCTGTGGGAGGTCAGCAGCCCCCTAGTTCTGGGGTGGGTGCGAGGCTTGCGTGATAAAAAGCTCAGAAAAATCCTAGAAAGAAGAAAACTTCTGATGTAATGAAGAGGATTATACCATATCGAAGTCCCTTTTGGACTGGAGGTGTGTGGTGACCTTGGAATGTCCCTTCTCGTACAATATCTCGTCATCATTGGAATATTGTTAAAAGAAGTAGGATTAGGCCAAGTGTTATTAGGATGGTTGAGTTAAAGTGAAATCAAATTGCAAGACCTGATGTTATCAGTAGGGCGGCGACTGCACCTGTTAGTGGTCAAGGGCTGGGGTCTACTATGTGGTATGCGTGTGCTTGGTGGGCCATTAGACGTTTTCTTGTAGGTAGAGGCTTAGTAATAATACGAAAACATAAGCTTGAATCATAGCTACGGCAATTTCTAAGAGGGTTAACAAAAATAAAAGTGTTGCTGTGAGGATGGCTACTGTTGGTATTAATGGTAAAAGTACAAATGCGGCAGTGGCAATTAGCTGAATTAGGAGATGTCCGGCTGTGAGGTTGGCTGTTAGCCGTACCCCCAGTGCCAGGGGGCGAATAAATAGGCTAATTGTTTCGATGATGATGAGGACTGGGATTAAAGGGGTGGGGGTTCCTTCTGGTAGGAGGTGGCCTAGGGCAACGGTTGGTTGATTTCGTATTCCAATAACTACTGTGGCTAGTCAAAGAGGGACGGCAAAGCCCATGTTTAGAGATAGCTGTGTAGTGGGTGTAAAGGTATATGGCAGCAGGCCTAATATGTTTAGCGTAATGAGAAATAGTATAAGAGATGTTAGGATAAGGGCTCACTTATGGCCCCCTAAGTTTAAGGGTAGTAGGAGCTGTTGGGTAAACCGATTAATAAATCAGTTTTGTAGTGTAATTAATCGGTTGTTAAGTCAGCGAGTTGATGGGGTAGGGAAGAGAATTCAAGGGAGGCTGAGAGCAAGGGCTATAAGGGGAATACCTAAGAATGAGGGGCTCATAAATTGGTCAAAAAAGCTTAGTGTCATGGTCAGGTTCAGGGTTCTGTTTTAGGTTTTTGTGCGCTTTGAGGAGTAGGTTCATTGGGGAAAGTATGGGCTAAGACTTTAGGGGGAAGAACAGTTAAGAAGATTAGTCAAGAGAAGATTAGAATGGCAAATCAGGGTGAGGGGTTGAGTTGGGGCATGTCACTAAGGGTGGTTGGGAGTCACCAATTTTTAGCTTAAAAGGCTAACGCTGAGGCCCTATTTAGCTTCTTAGTGAGGCGTCTTCAAGTATTAAGGATGATCAATTTTCAAAGTGTTCTAAGGGGACGGCTTCAACTACGATGGGTATGAAGCTGTGGTTCGCACCACAGATTTCGGAGCATTGTCCATAAAATACCCCGGGTCGGGATGCAATAAAGGCTGTTTGGTTCAACCGGCCTGGTACTGCGTCTATTTTAATACCGAGGGCTGGGACTGCTCATGAGTGGAGAACATCTTCAGCAGAGACTAGAACTCGGATAGGTGATTCAACTGGAATTACTATTCGATGGTCTGCTTCTAATAGTCGGAATTGACCGGGAGCAAGATCTTGTGTGGGGATTATATATGAGTCAAAGCCAAGGTCTTCGTAGTCAGTATATTCATAGCTTCAATACCATTGGTGGCCTATGGCTTTGATTGTGAGATGAGGATCATTGATTTCATCCATGAGATAAAGGATGCGGAGTGAGGGGAGGGCAATTAGAATAAGAATAATTGCTGGAAGAATTGTTCAGATAATTTCGATTTCTTGGGAATCTAAGATATATTTGTTGGTTAGTTTGGTTGAGACCATAGCAACAATAATATAAAGTACCAGAGTGCTGATTAGGAATACAATTATTAAGGCATGATCGTGGAAATGAAGAAGTTCTTCTATAACAGGTGAAGCTGCATCTTGAAATCCTAATTGTGAGGGATGTGCCATTAAGGGATAAGATACGCGGGGCTTTAACCCGCGATTTTGCCTTGACAAGGCAGTGTAATGGCAATTTTACTAGTATCTTATTAAGAAAGTGACAGAGTGGCCATGTGGTTGGCTTGAAACCAGCCCACGGGGGTTCAATTCCTCCCTTTCTCGGTTAGTTTGATTGAACTTGAACAAATGCAGGCTCTTCAAATGTATGATATGGCGGAGGGCAGCCGTGAAGTCACTCTACATTAGTTATGGTAAGTTCTACTGAAAGAACTTCTCGTTTAGCAGCAAATGCTTCTCAAATAATAAATAAAAATATGATTACTGCAATAAGTGAGATGAGGGAACCAATAGAAGAGACTGTGTTTCAAAGGGTATAGGCATCGGGGTAATCAGAATATCGTCGGGGTATTCCGGCAAGACCGAGGAAGTGTTGTGGAAAGAAGGTAAGGTTTACGCCAATGAATATAACCCCAAAGTGGATTTTTGTTCAAGTGCTGTGGAGGGTGTAGCCTGAAAATAGTGGAAATCAGTGTACAAAGGCACCAACGATGGCGAATACAGCCCCTATTGATAGGACATAGTGGAAGTGAGCTACGACATAGTAAGTATCATGAAGGACGATGTCTAGGGAGGAGTTGGCTAGTACGATTCCTGTCAGGCCCCCTACCGTAAATAAGAAAATAAAGCCAAGTGCCCATAAGAGTGGTGTTTCTCATTTGATGGCACCGCCGTGAAGGGTTGCCAATCAGCTAAAGACCTTAACGCCGGTTGGGATAGCGATGATTATTGTGGCGGATGTAAAGTAGGCTCGGGTGTCTACGTCTATCCCTACTGTAAACATATGATGAGCTCAAACGATGAATCCTAGCAGCCCAATAGCCATTATAGCTCAGACTATTCCTATGTATCCGAAGGGTTCTTTTTTCCCTGAATAATAGGCAACAATGTGGGAAATCATGCCAAACCCTGGAAGAATTAAAATGTAAACTTCAGGGTGTCCGAAGAATCAGAATAAGTGTTGGTAAAGAATTGGGTCCCCTCCTCCCGCTGGGTCAAAGAAGGTGGTGTTAAGGTTTCGATCTGTTAAAAGTATGGTAATTCCAGCAGCAAGGACTGGAAGTGATAGAAGGAGTAAGACTGCAGTGATAAGAACAGCTCAAACAAATAAAGGGGTTTGATATTGGGAAATGGCGGGGGGTTTTATGTTAATAATGGTTGTAATAAAATTAATGGCCCCTAAAATTGAAGAGACCCCTGCGAGATGAAGTGAAAAGATGGTTAAGTCGACAGATGCTCCTGCGTGAGCCAAGTTACCTGCTAAGGGAGGATAAACAGTTCACCCGGTACCGGCTCCTGCTTCTACGCCTGAGGAAGCTAAGAGAAGAAGGAAAGAGGGAGGTAATAGTCAGAAGCTTATGTTATTTATCCGAGGGAATGCTATATCAGGGGCTCCGATTATTAATGGGATTAGTCAATTTCCAAATCCCCCAATTATAATTGGTATTACTATAAAGAAAATTATTACAAATGCATGTGCGGTAACGATTACATTATAAATTTGATCATCCCCGAGAAGTGCGCCTGGCTGGCTAAGTTCTGCTCGAATGAGTAGGCTTAAGGCCGTGCCTACTATACCGGCTCAAGCACCAAATACCAGATAAAGGGTGCCGATGTCTTTGTGATTGGTCGAAAAGAGTCAACGTGTGGTTGCCACAGGTAAGATGGCTGAGTTTTAAGCGGTGGATTGTAGCCCCATATACAGAGGTTTGAATCCTCTTCTTATCAAGCTCCGAGGTGTATTCACATATCAGATTGCAAATCTGGAGAAGCAGGCTAGTCGTCTGCCGGGGCTTTCCCCCGCCTTTTCAAGTATTTACAAGGCGGGGGAAAGTAGATGGATGCTCGCTGGTTTGAGCGCTTAGCTGTTAACTAAGAGTTTGTAGGATCGAGGCCTGCCTATCTAGGAAGGCTTTAGCTTAATTAAAGTGTCTGTTTTGCATGCAGGAGATGTGGGGTAATATCCCGCAAGTCTTACAGGGACTGGGAGATTTTCACTCCCGCTGAGGGCTTTGAAGGCCCTTGGTCTGGATTGTTAGCCTAAGTCTCTTAGATGGTTAGGAGTGCAACCATGGCTGGGGTAAGCGGGAGAAGGGTGAGGGTGGCTATGGTGGAGATGGCTAAGGGGAAGGTTGTTTGTGTTGATGGGAGGCGCCACGGAGTGGTTCCAGCTAAATTATTAGGGGATATGGTTAGGGTTATGGCATAAGATAGTCGCAGGTAGAAGTACAGACTAAGAAGGGCGGATAGTGCGGCCAGTGTAGCTGTGGGGGCAAGGTCTTGCTTTGTAAGCTCTTGTAGAATTAACCATTTTGGTATAAACCCAGTTAGTGGGGGGAGGCCTCCTAGGGAGAGGAGGAGGAGGGGTGTTAGAGAGGTTAGTGTAGGGGCCTTTGTCCATGAGGTGGCCAGGGTGTTAATGTTAGTCGAGTGATTGAGTTTAAAAACAAGGAATGTTGAAAATGTTATGACGAAGTACGTAATTAGAGTGAGAAATGTAAGCGAGGGTGAAAATTGTATAACTAGAAGTATTCAGCCGAGGTGAGCAATAGAGGAATAAGCTAAAATCTTTCGCAATTGGGTTTGGTTCAGGCCTCCTCAGCCGCCAACGAGGGTGGATATTAGTCCTAAGATAATTAGGATGGTGGAGTTGGTGGGTTGCAGCTGTAGGAGGAGGGCGAAAGGAGCAAGTTTCTGTCAGGTAGAAAGGATAAGTCCAGTAGTAAGGTCTAGTCCTTGAAGGACTTCAGGAAGTCATGAGTGTAGGGGTGCGAGGCCGACTTTTAGTGCGAGGGCAATAGTAATCATGGTAATGGGAAGAGGGTGTGATATTTGTTGAATATCTCACTGCCCGGTGAGTCATGCATTGGTAGTGCTGGCAAATAGAATTATAGCGGCTGCTGTAGCTTGGGTTAGAAAGTACTTGGTGGTTGCCTCGACTGCTCGCGGGTGGTGGTGTTGAGCTATGAGGGGAATAATGGCGAGGGTATTTATTTCAAGGCCCATCCATGCAAGAAGTCAGTGGGAGCTGGCAAACGTAATTGTGGTTCCCAGGCCTAGTCCAAATAATAGGGTTGCTGAGATGTACGGGTTCATTAGTAAAGGAAGGATTTTAACCAACATGTTTGGGGTATGGGCCCAAAAGCTTATTTAGCTGACTTTACTAGGAAGTGGTGTAGTGGAAGCACTGAGAGTTTTGATCTCTCCAGGTAGGGTTCGAACCCCTTCTTTCTAAGGAGTTGGGGGGACTTTAACCCCCATGATTCACTCTATCAAAGTGGCCCTTTAGTTCAGGCACAACTCCGGCGTTAGAGCTGGGGTGGAAGTCCTGCAAATGCAATAGGGAGTGCCAGGTGTCAGATTACTATGGCAAGGGTGAGTGGCAAAAAGTTTTTTCAAATTAAGTGTATTAATTGGTCGTACCGGAAGCGGGGGTAGGAGGCTCGGACTCATAAGAAGACTATTGATAGTAGGGCTGCCTTAGTTATTAGGTTAATTGCAGTGAGCTCTGGTATGGTTGGGATGTGTGAGGCCCCTAAAAATAATGTAGCTGAGAGTGTATTTATGAGGAGGATGTTAGCATATTCTGCTAGGAAAAATAGGGCGAAGGGACCTCCTGCATACTCAACATTAAATCCGGAGACTAATTCTGACTCGCCTTCAGTTAGGTCAAAGGGGGCACGGTTAGTTTCCGCTAGTGTTGAAATATATCACATTGCGGCCAGGGGTCAAGCTGGGACAATTAATCAGATACTTTCTTGGGCAATGTTAAAGGTTTGCAGCGTAAATCCGCCCGTAAAGATGATAATACTTAGAAGAATAAGGCCTAGGCTGACTTCATATGAAATGGTTTGTGCAACTGCTCGCAATGCCCCAATTAGAGCATATTTTGAATTTGAGGCCCACCCAGATCCTAAGATTGAATAGACTGCGAGGCTGGAGAGGGCTAAAATAAATAAGATACCGAGGTTTAGATCTAGAACCGGGTACGGAAGGGGTATAGGGGCTCAGAGTGTTATGGCAAGTGTAAGCGCTATTATAGGGGTGAGGAGGAAGAGAACAGGAGAAGAGGTGGAGGGTCGGACGGGTTCTTTAATAAAAAGCTTCACTCCATCAGCGATAGGTTGTAGGAGGCCATATGGTCCCACAATATTAGGGCCTTTTCGTAGTTGTATATAGCCCAAAACCTTCCGTTCTAGTAGTGTTAAAAAGGCAACGGCTAGGAGGACTGGCACAATAAAGGCAAGGGGATTAATAATGTGGGTCACGAGTGTTGAAATCATAGTTAGGGAGAGGACTTGAACCTCTGTGGAAAGGGCTTAGGTCTTTTGCAGTAACCGGGCTCTGCCACCTTAACATGCCATTTTCTTTGGCCTTTAGGGGTATGCCCTTTTGCCTACTTTAGTTGTTTTCATTGGGTGGGGGTGAGGCGTACCTTAGGCATGGGCCCCTTCTTTTCGGTCCTTTCGTACTAGAAAAGATCATATCATAGATAGAAACTGACCTGGATTGCTCCGGTCTGAACTCAGATCACGTAGGACTTTAATCGTTGAACAAACGAACCCTTAATAGCGGCTGCACCATTAGGATGTCCTGATCCAACATCGAGGTCGTAAACCCTCTTGTCGATATGGGCTCTAAAAGAGGATTGCGCTGTTATCCCTAGGGTAACTCGGTCCGTTGATCGGCAATGCCGGATCTTATTGGTCAGAAGTTCTGTTTATTAGAGCGGGAGCTCTTAGCTATAAGAGAAGTACTCTCATTCCACGTGGGGGTTTTGTATTTCCCCGCGGTCGCCCCAACCAAAGACAGGAGGGCAGGTGTCATTTGGTTTAGTCCTTTATTTAGGTATTTTTAACATGATCTGCTCTGGTGTCTAAAGCTCCATAGGGTCTTCTCGTCTTATGTTACTATCCCCGCTTCTGCACGGGGAGATCAATTTCATTGACTGGAGAGTGGAGACAGCTAAGCCCTCGTGGTGCCATTCATACAGGTCCCCATTTAAGAGACAAGTGATTGCGCTACCTTCGCACGGTCAAAATACCGCGGCCGTTAAACTTATAGTCACAGGGCAGGCGGGACCTCTTATTCATTGATTTTGCAAGAGGCGATGTTTTTGGTAAACAGGCGAGGCTTGTATTTGCCGAGTTCCTTCACTCTCTTTTAGTCTTTCCTTAAAAGCACACCAGTGTGGGGTTAACGGTTTATTGTTGAATGATTTTCTTGTTGTTTGATGTGTTGTTCAATACTCTCTTTGGCTGAGGCCGTTAAAGCTCGGCGGGGGGTCCGTTCCGATATACACTTGTGCGGGGAGAGAGATGATATTACTCTCTTATTACTCATATTAGCATAGTCACTCCCATGCTCGCATGGGATGGCCTGGTAGTATTAGGGGTTTAAGATTGTTTTATCGGGATGGGGAGGGGAAGGATTATGTTTGAGCTATAACGCTTTCTGAGGGGATGGCTGCTCTTAGGCCCACCTAAACATTTTGCCTTTGGGTTAAATATGATCTTTATCCTCCTAAAAAAGTTGTGTCTTATATCAAAGGGGCTGTACCCCCTTTGAGTAACTCTCTCGGTTTCTCAAGTATCAAGTCTGGGTAAATACAAGTGGTGAAGAAAGAAGCCGGGAGGCTGAACTTCTATCCAATTATCAGGCAACCAGCTATAACTGAGTTCGGTAGGTCTGTCACCTCTACTCAAAGCTCTTCCCACTCTTTTGCCACAGAGACGGGTGTGCCCTATTATTAGGCTGTCTTGGAGTAGCTCACTCAGTTTCGGGGGGTCAAACTAAAGCGCTCTTTGCTTGAGGATACTGGCTAAATCATGATGCAAAAGGTACGAGGTTATATCTCTGCTTTCTTATGCTTTACTGGGTTGTTTCATTTCTCTTTCAGCGTTCCCTTGCGGTACTTTCTCTATTGCTCCTATTTCCTTTTCTGTCTCCCATACTAGGGTGGAAAAATGATTTGTTTAGTAAGTTATAGTATATTAGGGTTTATAAATATTGGTCGGTTGTTTTTACAGGGGTGGGCTAGCTGTTGGGCGTCAGGGTAATCCGATTTGCACGGATGACTTCTCAGTGTAAGGGAGATGCTTTTCTAGCTTAGCTATACTCTGATTTTTCCAAGTACACCTTCCGGTACACTTACCATGTTACGACTTGCCTCCCCTTTGCAGTTATAGTTATTTAGTTATTTAATTTGGAAGCTCGGGGAGAGTGACGGGCGGTGTGTGCGCGCTTCAGGGCCAATTTCAGCAAAACGCTCTATTTTTTGCTTACTGCTAAATCCTCCTTTAGATACATGTTTCAATGTATCGTCCGTATTCACTGTATGAGTGAATGTAGCCCATTTCTTCCCCCTCCATGCGCTACACCTCGACCTGACGTTTTGGGTTGTACCAATTTTGCTTACTATGAGACCTTCACAGGGTAAGCTGACGACGGTGGTATATAGGCGGGATAAACAAGGAAGGGTGAGGTTGAACGGGGGTTATCGGTTCTAGAACAGGCTCCTCTAGGTGGATCTAAAGCACCGCCAAGTCCTTTGGGTTTTAAGCTGATGCTCGTAGTACCCGGGCGGACAGTGGATGTAATTTACTGTCAATGTTTAAGGCTAGGCATAGTGGGGTATCTAATCCCAGTTTGTGCCATAGCTTTCGTGGGTTCAAATAGGGTAAAGCTACTTTCGTTATTGGTCTTCTTACTTTCGGGTGCGTATAACAGCTTTGAAGGTGTTCGGCTTTAGTAAAATTTTATTCTAACCACGCTTTACGCCGAAAACTAACAACTTGGGTCTCTCGTATAACCGCGGTGGCTGGCACGAGTTTTACCGGCCCTCTTAGCTCTGGCTAAGTCAAGTTTTCACTTATGGCTTAATATTTATCACTGCTGAATTCCCTTGAGGGTGTGGCTAAGCAAGGTGTCTTGGGCCAAACAGTTAAGTGTGCCTGATACCAGCTCCTTGTTCCCGGGCGGGGGACTGTGGGGCATTCTCACAGGGGTGCGGATACTTGCATGTGTAAATCTAGCTAAAGTTGATAGTAAAGTCAGGACCAAACTTTTGTGCCTGCGGAGCTTTCTAGGGCTCATCTTAACATCTTCAGTGTCATGCTTTAATTAAGCTACGCTGGC